GAGCAGAGAATGCAATTGCATTATAAGGCCGCAATTGAACAGACCGAGCAAGTTCAAATTGACGTAACATGAAACCTATTAGTCCAAAAGCACCATGGAGAGCGACAAAAGTCCACAGACCGCCTAATTGACACCAACGAGTAAAATCCCCTTGTGCTTCCGGGCCCCATAGTAGCAACAAAGAATGTGCTAAACTATTGGCAGGCGTGGAAACTGCCGCGGTTAAGAAATTGCAACCTTCCAAATAGGAACTGGCCAATCCATGAGTATACCAAGAAGTTACAAAAGTTGTCCCTGTAAACCAACCCCCTAAAGCGAAATAAGCACAAGGAAAGAGCAATAGGCCGGACCATCCTACAAAAACGAAACGGTCCCTTCGTAACCAGTCATCCATAATATCAAATAGATCATTTTCTTCTTTAGTAACTCTACCAAGGGCTATAGTCATAGTGATCCTCCTATTCAATTACTTCAACCATTTCCGAGCACCTCATATCACTTCTAAGGCATACGATAGTTTGATTATCTGTGGACGATTTATTTCTCGTTCAATGCCCTTTTCCAATGGTCTCGAAGATACAATTTTATCTATGGGGTTTGAGGTAAATTCATGTATTTCTCATGAATTTGATTCAATTAGTTCTTATACTATAGAAATAAACATTTGAATTCAGCATTACTCCATGGCTCCTATTTCAAAGTCTATCTTTTAAGGGAAAAATGAAAATAAAAGTAACCCCCCCTTTTCCCATTCGTTCTCTATTGCATTGGTGGAAGAACAAAAATAGGATTAGGATTCTGAAAAAAAAAAAGAAAGATATTGAAAAATCGATTTTCGAAATAAATTTTTATGTGTAGCGGAAAGGAATTGCGATTTATTCTTATTCCTATAGAACATCCAGTAACAAGAAAAGAATATGAAATCGTAAATAGCGAAAAATTCTTGCCTTGCGTGGTCTAAGTCTAAGGAAATACAAAAAATCCGCTTATACAATTTCATCTACATCGAATTTATATATCAGAATAGCGGATAGAGACATCATTCAAGGAGTCAGATCTACTTACTTTATCTTTCTTTCCCATTTTATGGTGGGTTTGATAAGAACACTTTTTGCTTTGTTGATAAATAATCGAAAAAAGAGTTTTTGATTTTTTATATAACCCCCTTTTTTATTATAACAAGCCCTATATAGAAATGAACCCATATATAGAAATGCCCGCTGAAGATAAAATCTATCTAATTGTCTCTCAACCAATATCGAATTTTAGAAAGAAAAAGCAAGAAATTTCTATTTTTTTTTATTAACATTAATAAAAAAGAATAGAACAAAAATGGAATTGGCAATATAATTTTTTTGGACTTTTGAAAGAAAAGAAAAAGGAAGGATTTTTTGCAATCGTTATTTTCTGCCTCTGTCATATCACGGAAAACTTTCGATTTGGAACGGGGAGAGATGGCTGAGTGGACTAAAGCGGCGGATTGCTAATCCGTTGTACAATTTTTTTGTACCGAGGGTTCGAATCCCTCTCTTTCCGCCCCCTCGGATCATTTGGGACTTTCGAATTGGAAGGAATTCTGACCCCCGGATTTTCTCATAGATAAATGTACGAAACAAATCAAATTTGTAAGAAAAAATTTCGAAAAATTTTTGATTTTTACTCCTCACGCCCAGGATTACGTCCTGGGTCATTAGATAAGAATCCAAAGATAAAGAGGGAAACAAAGAATATCACTATTGTGTAAACAAAAAGTTTGAGAGTAAGCATTACATAATCTCCAAGATTTTATTTTTAAGGAATAGATTACCCGTTTTTCCTTACCACACAGATTCACTAGGATGGGTTTTGTTTATTTTGACACCTAAAAATGAAAAATTCAATTCTTGAAAAGAATTGCAATAATTCCTTTCTAATTCTAATAAGGACTTTTATTCTCTCGTTACCAAAAAATACTGGTCATATCAATATCAATAACAAAGGTATTGTGGGTACCTAAAGGTACCCCCTCAGCGTAGGGGCAGGGCGTGGAAAAGCAGATCAAAATTCATTGCTGCATCTATTCATTCAATATAAAATAAAAGAATTTGAATTAGAATTTTTTTTGGAATGAATACATCATTCAATTTGGCAGACCAGACAGAGTAGTAACGATTTCATCGAAAACTTACAGCAGCTTGCCAAACAAAGGCTAATAGAAAAAAGAATAGAGGTATGACAGGCATAACATCCACGATTGGGTTAAAAATGGCATAAGCTTCGGGCAATTTGGCGAAGAAAAAACTAGTCGGATAAAGAACAGAATTAAAACAGATACAGGTTAAACTAAGTATATTAGGCATAACAAGCATTTCGTTCTTGTAGATTAGATAATTTGAGATAATTTGATTTTGATTGAGTTATTTTTTCTAAGGGAAAAAGGAAAAAGGCAGATTCAAAATCCTTTTTTCTTTGTCGGACTTTCCCAAACGCAAAATACCTCCTTGTATTCGCATTCTCAAATGAGAAGAGAATGGAAGAAATTATACTTTCATATAATATCTTAATAGAATTCCATGTAATGATCAATGAATTTTTTTGATTCTATATTATCTGCATGTGTAGAATCCTAGCAAGAAAAAATCCCCTATTTTTTATGTAATTGAAGTAGGATTGACGAATAACTAATACTCATATTAGTGTTTATTAGTGTCGAATAAAACCGAAATGGGGCGTGGCCAAGTGGTAAGGCAGCGGGTTTTGGTCCCGTTACTCGGAGGTTCGAATCCTTCCGTCCCAGAATCCTTCTGAGGAAACGAAAGATGAGATCGTATTGTACCCCGCACGAGACAAAAATTTGTTAAAGAGAATAATTATCTCTTATGAACTCTTAGATTTATTTCTAAGAATTCATTTTCTTTCTCATAAAGCGTAATCAAGTGTAAAATTCAGTCAAATTGAATATCTTTATTTTCATGAAAAATTTTGGTGTATCAGTTACATTCAGGATATGCCTGTACTACTCATTACTCATATGAGTTTTTAAATTCGAACTTCTTAGATAAACTTTATGTTCCATGAAATGGAATTCTTACATGATGCATTCGGCATCCAATGTGAAAGAAGGACCTCTCCAGTTCTAAAGAACTAAAGTAAGTAAATAAAAAGAAAATAAAGGGGGTACGGTACCCAAATTCTATATTTCATGGTCAGATTAAAGAGTAGGAAGTTTTTAATTTCAGCACAGGTCTTAAAACTTTTGACCAGGGTCGGCGTGGGAAAAAGAAAAAGGGTTTCTATTCTATGGATATGGACTCGTTTTTTGTATTTTAGATATTATCTGATTTGCAAATATCCATTTGTAAATCAATGGAATGTGAGAATTAGAGAGAAATCCATATATTCTGTCTACTCGACAATCGAATTGATTGAAAAATTTTTCAATTTGACGTAAAATACTGTATAAAAAACGAGACATATGTATCTATGATATAGATATATTTTTTTTTATTATTTAGTAAAAAGCGTCCTTCTTTGATTATGCGAAAACGATCTCGATCTGTGATTCTTTAAATATCCATGATAATAAATCCCAGTAAGGATAAGGTAAGAACTGTTCGTTGTATAGAATGGATTCGAAAAAATTATACTTCTCAGATTTTGGATTCGGAGTTGCTTCTTTTCTTTTAGGTATTTTCTTTTAGGTAAAAGAAAGAATACTATAAGTAAAAGTAAAGACCTTAATTTTAGTTCAGACGCAATGCTTTTTTTTACTTCATTTTTTTCTTTCTTTTGGTACTCGAGTCGAAGAAGTACGAGAATTCTATAACTCTACCAAAAAACTTTCAACCTATTCATTGGAATAGTTTATTTAATTAATAGTTAATTGCTTTTGTTACGGGAGTAGAAATATATTGCTAGTATATAGTAATTAAATTAATTAAACTTTTTTTTGGAGGTTGATAATTTATTTGTTGGCGAAAAGTCGCCCCTTCTCATTTTAGGATTGATCATCCCGAGTACTCTATTGAGGATGGAAATTAACTAATAAATAAGTCTTAAGCAAACTTGTTTATTCGTCTTTTTCGAACTATGTTTCATTCATATGATATAATATGGGTTTAAATAAATTGGATCCTTGCGGAGTCTTTCCCGATAAATACTTATTTCTTTTATTCATATTTCTCCATAGATAGCAAGTTTGAATTAGTATACAAAATACTAAACTAAACCAATGACTATTCATGATTCCATCCATATTGGATCAATTCCCTATACCACTTTGCAATGAAATTAGAGGAATGTTATGGTAAAACTTCGTTTAAAACGATGTGGTAGAAAGAACGTGCGACTTGAAGGACATGATCGATTGTGGATTTTGCTATCCATCATTTTCCATAGTAATGAAGATGCTCTTGACTCGACATAGTTTGTTCTATTCTTCCCGAACCGAATTTGTGCTGGGTTGTTTGTAAGTAAATAGTACATGATGAAGCTCGAGAGGACAGAATTGATTTTTTATCAAGGGAAAGAATCTAGGGTTAGTGAAAACTAATAAATTAGGCCAACTTTGTCAGTCTATCCTTAATATAGAATAGAAATCGAAAGGTTAAAATAAGGAGAAAGTCCAATTTAGGAAGATTGGTAAAACTATTTCGATTAAAAGTCTATCAGAATCAATCGTTCATATTCTATTTCTATTTCTATAGAAGAGGTAAATGCTTTTTTTATAGAAGGAAATAAGAAAAAAGGGTATGTTGCTACTCTTTTGAAAGAAAAAAGAATACGAATTCCCGAAGTAATGTCTAAACCCAAGGATTTCACAAATTAAAGATAAAGGATTCCGGAACAAGTAAACACGATTTTCAATTGTCTCAACATCAACAATAGAATTGGATCAGAATAAGGAATAAAAGTCAATTCGTTCGAGAATCGATTCGTTCGAGATGAGACAAAGAAAAGAGTTTAAAGACGACTCAAAAAATTTCGAAGGATTTTTTCCTTTGAACTCTGTCAGTCAAAATTACCCAACTTGAGTCACGAGTATAAATGCAATTTCTTTTTTCTGTATAGTCTAATTTATATCTACTTGTATTATAGACAGAAATTCGAATCATTTTTCTCGAGCCGTATGAGGAGAAAACCTCCTATACGTTTCTAGGGGGGGCATTGTTTATCTACATCTATCCCAATAAGCTGTCTATCGAATCGTTGCAATTGATGTTCGATCTCGAAGAGAAGGAAGAGATCTTCGAAAAGTAGGTTTTTATGATCCGATAAAGAATCAAACTTGTTTAAATATTCCAGCTATTCTCTATTTCCTGGAAAAGGGTGCTCAACCTACAAGAACTGTTTATGATATTTTAAGGAAGGCAGAATTCTTTAAAGATAAAGAAAGAACTTTGAGTTAATTGAAAAACTAAATGAATAAAAAAGCAATAGGGGGTCACTAGTATCTATCGTTGCCTAATTATTTCATTTAGACATAATTTGCCTCTTTCTTATTCCTATTTTTGACTTGATTTATGTCGTGCCAATCCAACATAAGTCCTTATTTAATTTATTTATTTATTTTCTATCTAATTTGTTTTCTTAACATTGTGTTTCCATTGACAAAGGTCTATTGAACGAATAGAATTTGTAGATAAATGGGTCTCTTTATCCTCGCCCCATACTTTATTTATCCTTGCTCCATATTGGGTTTTTCTGCCTACACTTCGCGCAAATGATAGGGTTGCTCCTCTTTTTGTACTCTCATACAAAAGATTTCTTTTAAAGAAAAAAAAAAGAAAGAAATTGCTAAAAAATGACAATTTTGCCATCGCGATTGAGGTCGATGTTTTTTTCACCTTATTGAAATTTAACCTGATTTGTTCATTTTGGTATTTGAGTGTTTCTAATTGGTCATAAAATCTTTCTTTTGATGTCTTGTTAGTTCAATGTTTTGGCAGGGGCGTGCAGTGCGATTCCATTGATTTTTGGATTTCGATTATATCTAATATCCTATTTTATCTGGGTTGCTAACTCAATGGTAGAGTACTCGGCTTTTAAGTGCGACTATGATTTTTTACACATTTGGATGAAGCAAGAAATTCGTCTAGACTATTGGTAGAGTCTAGAAGACCACGACTGATCCTCAAGGGTAATGAATGGAAAAAACAGCATGTCGTAATAAAATCAATTTCTTATTTTTGATTTTTTGAAGGGAACAAAAAAATTCTTATTTTCTGGGTCTAGTGAATAAATGGATAGAGCCTGGCTCCAATTCTAGTAAAATAAAAAGCAACGAGCTTAAATTCTTAATTGGAATGACTCCCCGATCTAATTAGACGTTAAAAATAGATTAGTGCCTGATGCGGGGAAAGGGTGGGTTTTCCTATGAGTGGACCCTTTTTTTTTTTCTTTTTTTAGAAATCCTAATTATTCTTGATTATGGGTTGGATTGAAAGGGGATATTATGGATTGAATGTGTAAAAGAAACAGTATATTGATAAAGAGAATGTATTCCAAAGTCAAAAGAGCGATTGGCTTGCAAAAATAAAATAAAAGATTTTTTTTCTTTTGTAATTAGAAAAACATAAACTAATTGGATAGAAAAGGAGCAGAAAAAGATCCATGGATTAGACTTTCTTTCTTTTCTTTCCGGGGTATGTATTAAAAAATACAAAATACAATACCCTGTTCTGACCATATTGCACTATGTATCATCATTTGATAAACCGAGAAATGCTTTTTTTCTCTGATTCAAGTAGAAAGAAATGAAATTCGAAAAATTCAAAGGTTATTTAGAAAAACAGAAGTCTCGTCAACAATACTTCCTCTACCCACTTCTCTTTCAGGAGTATATTTATGCATTTGCTCATGATCATGGTTTAAATGGTTCCGAACCCGTGGAAATTCTTGGTCGTAATAGCAAGAAATTTAGTTCAGTACTTGTGAAACGTTTAATTATTCGAATGTATCAACAGAATTTTTGGATTAATTCGGTTAATCATCCTAACCAAAATCGATTTATTGATCACAACAATTATTTTTATTCTCAATTTTATTCTCAGATTATATCTGAGGGGTTTGCGATTGTTGTGGAAATTCCATTCTCGCTACGAGGACTATCTTGTCCGGAAGAAAAAGAAATACCAAAGTTTCAGAATTTACGATCTATTCATTCAATATTTCCCTTTTTAGAAGACAATTTTTTGCATCTACATTATCTATTACATATAGAAATACCTTGTCCTATCCACTTGGAAATCTTGGTTCAACTCCTTCAATGCCGGATCCAGGATGTTCCATCTTTGCATTTATTGCGATTCTTTCTCAACTACTATTCTAATTGGAATAGTCTCATTACTTCAATGAAATCTATTTTTCTTTTGAAAAAAGAAAATAAAAGACTATTTCGATTCTTATATAATTCTTATGTATCAGAATGTGAATTTTTCTTGTTTTTTCTTCGTAAACAATCTTCTTGCTTACGATTAACATCTTCTGGAACCTTTCTTGAACGAATCATCTTCCTACAGA